TTAATTAATGGAGGAGTAGTGATATTAGACAACCCGCCCTTTCTCTTTTTTTTTCACAAATAGGAAGTTCCGGATCCAATTCGAATATCAGAAGGATTACCATATATAACACAAAATTTCTCCACCAATTCTTTCTAGGCGAGCCTCTCGGTCTGTCATTATACCTCTAGAAGTAGAAAGAATTACAATCCCCATACCACCTAAAATTCTAGGAATTCGTTGATAGTTAGAATAGATTCGTAGACCAGGTCGACTGATCCGTTTTAAATTTAAAATAGTTCTATATGTTCCTTTCCTATTCCTTCTATGTCGCAGGGTTAAAACCAAAAAATATTTGTTGCTTTCCTGATGTTTCCTCACGTTTTCGATAAAACCTTCCCGTAAAAGTATTTTAACAATGTTTTCGGTGATATTAGTAGATGCTATTCGAACCGTTACTTTTCTATCCATGTCGGCATTTCGTATAGAGGTTATTATGTCAGCAATAGTGTCCCTGCCCATGATGAACTAAAATTATTAGTGCCTCCTAACTTTGATATAATCAACATGCTCTTTTTTCTTTTTTTATTTATGAATTCTATTAAATATTAAATAAAAGGTATATGCGTGAAACACAATCTACTAATTAATCTATTTCATTCACTTACTATAACTATATCATGGTCTCGTCTTATAATACCTCAGGGGCTAAGGAAACTATTTTAGTAAAATTTAACTGTCTCAATTCCCGGACGATCGCACCAAAAATTCGAGTTCCTTTTGGATTTCCTTCTTGATCAATAATAACTGCAGCATTGTCATCATATCGTATTATCATACCGTTGTCACGTTTGAGTTCTTTACAGGTACGTACAATTACAGCTCTGATTACTTCTGATCTTTCTAGAGGCATATTTGGTACTGCTTCTTTGATCACAGCAACAATAACGTCACCAATATGAGCGTATCGGCGATTACTAGTTCCTATGATTCGAATACACATCAATTCTCGGGCCCCGCTGTTGTCCGCTACATTCAAATGGGTCTGGGGTTGAATCATATCATTTTTTTATTCGATTTTTCAATGCAAAGAACGAAGAAAAAAAAAAGAAATATTGTTTGTCCAAAATCAAAAAAAGAAACCTGCAATTTTTTTTCATCCCAAAGACCTCTTTTTCTTTTATTCCTATCCCGAAATAATGAATTGAGTTCGTATAGGCATTTTGGACGCCGCTATTGAAATAGCTTTTCTAGCTATATTTTCTGCTACTCCACCCATTTCATAAAGTATTCTACCTGGTTTAACGACAGCTACCCAATATTCGGGGGATCCTTTCCCCGAACCCATACGTGTTTCTGTAGGTCTTACTGTAACTGGTTTGTCTGGAAATATACGTACCCATATTTTTCCACCACGGCGTACGTTTCGTGTCATTGCTCGTCGCCCCGCTTCTATTTGTCTAGATGTGATCCAAGCAGGTTCAAGTGCTTGAAGAGCGTATCTACCGAAACAAATACGATTACCTCGATAAGATATTCCCTTCATTCTTCCTCTATGTTGTTTACGGAATCTGGTTCTTTTGGGGTTATAGTGGATGGGTCTTTTTCAAATTCCATCTCTACTTCAGAACCGGACATGAGAGTTTCTTCTCATCCAGCTCCTCGCGAATGAAATGATTCAAAAAAATTGAGTTAAGATAAAATTACATTTTTTTGAATAATACACTGAATCGTGGGATTCTTTGATATTTCATCTAATTTTCATCTAATCTATTTCTATTATAAATTTTGATATCTTGTTTCTATATAGCTTTTGGATATATAGCTAAACATATATTTATAGATAATGTAATTTTTCATTTATAATTTATTTATAATATAATAATATTTATAATATAAATTTATTTATAATATATAAGGCTATAACGAATCTTTATTTTGTTTTGTCTTTTATCAATCATATCGGATCGCTCAAAAAATAGAGCAATTCGGTAAAATAAAGCTTTCACGGGCGAACATTTACTCTTTCAATATCTATTTCAATTGTAAGGTTAGCCCACGATCTTTCAGAACAAATGAATTGATACCTGGTTTGTTCCGCCATCCCACTCAATGAATCATTAGGATTCGTTTTTAATAGAATCTTCTGTATTCACAGGTTTCCGTCGTTCCCATCGCTTCTCGATTAATGGTTAGGTCTGAATTATACAATGGAGCTCCTGTTCTTGAGTCAATCTTCTCAGTCTTTATTGGCTCTAGGCTCTTGATTTTTTTTCTATGAACATATTCATTTAATTTGGGAGGAATTAGTTTGATGCTTTATTACACTGCCTTTTATGAAATGATTCATAGACCTTACATATTATATTGGAATCATATATCATTCGTGTTCTTTTTATCTCTTTCTCTCACCCTTCCATTTATTTACATCATTCTAGATTTCGCTTCCCAAACTCATAATCAGATTGGTTTGGTTTTTTTGTTGTTTATGCAAAAAAGATTTCAGTTGCTACAATGATAT